TTTTTTTCTCCTTTTCAAAAACAAAATTGAAATGATTGAAGTTTTTCTATTTGGAATCGTGTTAGGTCTAATTCCTATTACTTTGGCTGGATTATTCGTAACTGCATATTTACAATACAGGCGTGGTGATCAGTTGGACCTTTGATTAATTCAAATTTGATTGGCCTCCTCCTTTCTTTAATCCACAGGAGGTAAAATTCGAATTGTTGTCCAAGCGACTGAATTCATTTCATTTTAATTGGATCTATGAAGAAAAAATCACGCTCTGTAGGATTTGAACCTACGACATCGGGTTTTGGAGACCCGCGTTCTACCGAACTGAACTAAGAGCGCTTTCTTATCAGGATAGAAAAGAATGTAAAGAAAAGATTCTTTCTTTTAAAACGAATCCATTTTCCTTTTATTTATATGCTATAGTTTCATAAAAATGAACGATTCCGTGCAACGCAATTTGAACCGATCTCGGTTGATTCCTCCTTACTGCTCAAAGGGGCAGTAATAGGTAGGGATGACAGGATTTGAACCTGTGACATTTTGTACCCAAAACAAACGCGCTACCAAGCTGCGCCACATCCCTTCAATTGTTCTACAGTGTAATTGTAGAGAATTCCTGTCTTGTTTTCCACATCCCTAGTTCCTGCATTGAGAAACAAAGTTTTCTGACCATTTCGTCTTTTTTTGGCCTCATTTAACCTATTTTAACATATTTAACATATAATAATAAGAAGGGGAAATCTTATGGATCGTTGTACATTTCAATTGGAATTAGGGATTCCGTGTACAACTCTAAGCAGCCCTTAACTATATTACATATGCATCTGATCATATATGCTTTATGTATTAAAATCAAAAAAAGGAGGTTTTTCAATGCGAGATCTAAAAACATATCTCTCCGTGGCCCCAGTACTAAGTACGCTATGGTTCGGGGCTTTAGCAGGTCTATTGATAGAGATTAATCGTTTTTTCCCCGATGCGTTGACATTCCCCTTTTTTTCATTATAGCTGTTGACACCGGAAGGAATGAAGAAGATTAGAAATACAATCAAATATCTGTGACTAATCCCCCCTTATTTTCTCTTTTTTCCCTTTTTTTATAATTTAGAATAAGGGACGAAAGAGAAAGAATAAAAGTGGATTCAACCTCTGCGAGACTCAGTCTCAAATTCGAATTAAACGTGGGGGTAGAGTAGGAAAGTCGCGGTCTAGGGCAAGAATACAAGATCTTTAACTGCCCTTCGGAGTTAAATAGATTTTCGAACGAACTCATTATCATTGTCTTACTTAATTATTTATTATGTATGACTTTGGGCTTTGCTTTGATTTAATTGATTTTTATCTTTTTCTTTTAGAGTTGGATTTCAAGTTAATAACTTCTATTTTTTCCTTCCTTTCTTTTTCTTCATTTCGAATTCAAATAGAAGAGTTGAGTAAATCAAAAATCCAAGGGAGGTTCATGGCCAAGAAGAAAGATGCGCGGGTAGCGGTCATTTTGGAATGTACCAGTTGTATACAAAACGGTGTTAAGAAGGTATCAACGGGTATTTCCAGATATATTACTCAAAAGAACCGGCACAATACACCCAATCGATTAGAATTGCGAAAATTCTGTCCCTATTGTTACAAACATATGATTCATGGGGAAATAAAGAAATAGATTGAACCAAGGATGTCTTATCCTTGAAAGGGGAAAAATGACATTATATAGAACACATTGAAATATAACTAGAAGATATTGCATTGAAATAAATCCTATTTGGAGTTCAAATGACAATTAAGGAATAGCATTTTCGGGATAAGAAATAAACTAAACAAACAAACCATGGATAAATCCAAGCGACCCTTTCTTAAATCCAAGCGATCTTTTCGTAGGCGTTTGCCCCCGATTCAATCGGGGGATCGAATTGATTATAGAAACATGAGTTTAATTAGTCGATTTATTAGTGAACAGGGAAAAATATTATCTAGACGAGTGAATAGATTGACCTTGAAACAACAACGATTAATTACTATTGCTATAAAACAAGCTCGTATTTTATCTTTGTTACCTTTTCTCAATAATGAGAAACAATTTGAAAGAATTGAGTCGACTACTAGAACTACCGGTCTTAGAACCAGAAATAAATAGGCTTGTTTTTTGTTCACTTCAATCAGAATTCCAATCCGAACTCAAACATGAATTCGTGTTTTTTTGACAAATCTGAGAATCCAGATTTCTGTGTCGTAAAAAAAAACGAATCGGAAAAAAAGATTTTTTTATTGAACGTGTTCGTTCATTTTGACTACTTTAAGCGCATTTCTCAGAGTAATTTTGATTCCAACTCCACCCTCCCGGAGTTCATTCTCCGGGGAACCCCATTTAAATTATTTCGGTGTATTCTTTCCAATCCACTTTTTCTCTGATTTCGTTGGAAATCATATAAAGACAATTCCTATTTGATATAGCTATTTGTGCCAGTATTTTACGATTAAGAAGCAACTGCCTCTTATATAAATCATGTATTAATTTACTATAACTATAGGATACTCCCTTTTCTCGAATTACTGCGTTTATCCGAGTGATCCACAAACGACGAAAGTTTCTCTTTTGCTTATCCCTATCCCGACGAGCCGAAACCAAAGCTCTTATTTTCTGTTGAGTAATCGTTCGAGTAAGTCTTGAATGAGACCCTCGAAAACTTGATGCAAATAAACGAATTTTTGTTCTACGTTTTCGGGCTATATATCCGCGTTTAACTCTAGTCATTGAATAAATAAAATTTTGACAAATAACTAATTGATTTTTTTCTTTCAGTTATTATTTTTCCCGTCTTGGCCTATTAATAACTAATAACCAAACGGATTTTTCCAATGTATAAAATCAAAATTCCAATGGCTTTGGCTACTATAACCTTCCCGACCACGATTTTTTGGTATTTTACTGCGAAATATGAAAGAAATAGGAAAATTTCTTTTGCTAGGTGTCAAAAATCTAGTCAAAAAAAAAAAGAAATAGAAATTAAATCAATAAATAAATAGTGGGTTTCCTCGTTTCTATGGTTACTTCTTAAACGGCGAGGTCTTCTCTATACACCGGAGCCTTTGGCTTCATTTAATATTTCATCAATGTTATTGGTAACTTGTATAGTTCACACCACACTCTTTGGCTCTACCTATGAATTATCCAGTAATAGGTCTTTCACAAAGAGACCCACCTATACAGTAACGGTATTTAATTATGAAAGTTTGCTGGGTAGCTGACCCTCGTACTCCGTTCTTGACCGAGCGATAACTTCATTTTTCTGTTTTTTTTTTTGAATTTCAATAAGATTTTTCCGCTTAATGGATAACCATTTGCTACCAATGGAAAATTGTGTCTCATCTTAAATTCAGGTGATTGGATTTGCACCAATGGAAACCATAAACTTTCTACACAATAGAAGGATAGATTTGCTTATTTTTAGATAGTGAATGGAGTCCCTTCTTCCATTCTATCCTATTCACTGGTACTGATCATTCATACTGGAAGCGGTTTTCTTGGCTTTTTTGTGTCAGCTCATGATCTAAACGAGTCGCACATACACCCTAGTACATGTTCCTCGACGCTGAGGGCACCCCCGAAGAGCGGGTGATTTCGTGACATTTCGAATGGGCTGTCTTGTATTTCTAATAAGTTGTTTAATAGTTGGCATGTTGAGTCATATACATAATGGGCTGGTTTAGATTGATCCTAACCGGATTTTTTTTATTTACTATTTATATAGTCAACTCATAGATAAAATATCAAATCACTGATTTGCACAAAATCCATTTTTTCATTCAACTGCTACAAGATCAACAATTCCATAAGCTCGGGCTTCTGTTGCTGACATAAAAACATCTCTTTCCATGTCTTCAGATACAACCCATAAAGGTTTGCCCGTCCTTTGTACATAAACCTTTGTGAGGGTTTCGCGTAGTTTCAGCAGTTCTTCCGCTTCCAGGATAAATTCTCCCGTTTGTGCTTCATAAAAAGAACTAGCAGGTTGATGGATCATTACCCTGATAATAGTTCTATCTGGTGTGATGAAAGAAACAGAAAAGAAAGATAAAGAAAAATAGGAAAAAGGATAGAATTGAACAACCGTACGGGCATTATCTTTTATGCATTGCATACGGCTCTATAATGAAATTAACCCCTACTTTCCCGTTCAAGAAAGATAAAAATAGAATCTATCAACCCCAGATGGGTAAACGATCAAAATGCCACCCTTCTTTTTTTTTTCGGAGAAGTGCAAAAATACTATGATGGCTCCGCTGCTTTCTATTTTAAAATGGATTCTTTTTTTTGTCTTTGATTCAGCAATCCCAAAGTTTCTTTTTGAGCTAACCAAAAAAGAAAATTTGGTTTTTTTCGCACTCTTTTTTTATAACTTAAATATTGTTAAGAGCCCATCGGTGTGAAAACAAATAAGTTTGTGACGCTGAATTGGACTTCCGATAGATAAGAGAAAGTCGGAAATATCTTTTATCTCATACTACTCTCTCGATACATAATCAAATCATTTGAAAAAAAAAAATAAAAAAAAAATTCATATCGAATTCGAAGTGCCATGCTATTATTACTTAATATTCATATGGCGAAGGCATAGTTTTCTTTTTTCTCTCAAATAAAAAAACTTCATTGGCGCCAAGCGTGAGGGAATGCTAGACGTTTGGTAATTTCTCCTCCAACAAGAATAAAAGATCCCATTGACGCGGCCAATCCCATGCATATTGTATGGACTTCTGGTCGTACAAATTGCATAGTATCATAAATGGCTACTCCGGGTATTACCCATCCACCAGGGGAGTTTATAAACAAATAAAGATCTTTGGTCTCATCCTCAATACTGAGATATACCATAAGACCAATAAGTTGATTCGAGATCTCGCTATCAACCTCTTGGCCTAAAAAAAGTAATCTTTCTCGATAAAGTCGGTTGAGTAGGGTAAAATTGTATCCCTTAGGAACCGTACATGCACCTTTTGATGCATACGGTTCAAAAAAAACAGCGAAGAAAAGAATCAATGTATAGATTCCAGCCCTCTTTCTTTTATTTTTCGAGTTTTTCTACCTTTTTACTTTTTCTTCAATTTTTCAAAAAAGATGCATTTTGATTTCTTCTTTGATAATATAAAAAAAGGGGTAAATAAACTTATCGAATTTACTTCTCATTGATGTATTCTTTCATCGAAATTCAATCCAAATCGTGATGATATTTTCTTGTTCCTGAATGGGCCTCTTTCATCTTTTTAGGTTTATGCTCTACTCCGGGTAAAGATCCGCCCGATTTTGATTTGCACATATAGGACAAATTTTCCCATCACCATTTCTTGTTGTTATGACTTTACAAATAATCATTTATGATACACGTAGTAATCATAAATATATTACCAATTGGGTTTTTCTAAACGGAGTCTGGATACCTCATTTTTTTCGTCCAGCCAAAGCCAACCATAAATTATTCTAATTGATATAATTCTATGAATTCCCCCCAATAATGCATTTAATTGCAGTTCACGCTCCAATTTTTCGATGATTCAATTTATCTTTCTTGGGCGAAACAGAGGATATCTCGGTCGGGGGAGAGAATGGGGAAATTCCATATGACCCAATATATCTGACAAGTCGCACTATACGTCAACCCAAGATGCATCTTCCTCTCCAGGACTTCGGAAGGGTACTTTTGGAACACCAATAGGCATGGATTGAAAGAAAAAAGGAATTAAATACTATATTTCACTTTGATGTGGAAACGTAACAATATGGTTTTATTGTCTTTATAATATTGACTTTATCATATTTATTTTATCCCTCGATTAGAAAAATTTAGAATTTAGAAAGAAATACAAAATAAATAAATAAAGGAACATTTTTACGAATAGATCCTTCTAATGATAAATGAAGGATGGACACATTTACTCATAGAAAATGGTATCAATCCACCATTGCATATTGGTACTTATCGAGTATAGAATAAATCTGCTTCTCTTTGTTCTTACGAACCGAATTCTTCCATTATTACGAATAGAATATAGAATCCTAACCCTTGTTAGGAAGTAATCTACTGAACAGGGGAAGTCTATAGGATAGTCATAGTATAACCTTTCCAATGCAATAAAGTTACGTAGTGTCTATTTTTCTTCGATGAAGGGGTATTTTCCATGGGTTTGCCTTGGTATCGTGTTCATACCGTTGTATTGAATGATCCCGGCCGGTTGCTTTCCGTTCATATAATGCATACAGCTCTGGTTGCTGGTTGGGCGGGCTCGATGGCTTTGTATGAATTAGCAGTTTTTGATCCTTCTGACCCTATTCTTGATCCGATGTGGAGACAGGGTATGTTCGTTATACCCTTCATGACTCGTTTAGGAATAACCAATTCGTGGGGGGGTTGGAGTATCACAGGCGGAACTGTAACGAATCCGGGGATTTGGAGTTATGAAGGTGTAGCTGGGGCACATATTGTGTTTTCTGGCTTATGCTTTTTGGCAGCTATCTGGCATTGGGTCTATTGGGATCTAGAAATATTTTCTGATGAACGTACAGGAAAACCCTCTTTGGATTTGCCCAAGATCTTTGGAATTCATTTATTTCTCTCCGGGGTGGCTTGCTTTGGTTTTGGTGCATTTCATGTAACAGGTCTGTACGGCCCTGGAATATGGGTGTCCGATCCTTATGGACTGACGGGAAGAGTACAGCCTGTAAATCCGTCGTGGGGCGTGGAAGGTTTTGATCCTTTTGTTCCGGGAGGAATAGCTTCTCATCATATTGCAGCAGGTACACTGGGCATATTAGCGGGTCTATTCCATCTTAGCGTTCGACCGCCACAACGTCTATACAAAGGGTTACGTATGGGAAATATTGAAACTGTACTCTCCAGTAGTATCGCGGCTGTCTTTTTTGCAGCTTTTGTTGTTGCTGGAACTATGTGGTATGGTTCAGCAACTACTCCCATCGAATTGTTTGGTCCCACTCGTTATCAATGGGATCAGGGTTATTTCCAGCAAGAGATATATCGAAGAGTTAGCGCCGGGCTAGCCGAAAATCAAAGTTTATCAGAAGTCTGGTCTAAAATTCCTGAAAAATTAGCTTTTTATGATTATATCGGCAATAATCCGGCAAAAGGAGGATTATTTAGGGCAGGCTCAATGGATAACGGAGATGGAATAGCGGTAGGATGGTTAGGACATCCTATCTTTAGAGATAAAGAAGGGCGTGAGCTTTTTGTACGTCGTATGCCCACTTTTTTTGAAACATTTCCAGTCGTTTTGGTAGACGGCGACGGGATTGTTAGAGCGGATGTACCTTTTCGAAGGGCAGAATCCAAGTATAGTGTTGAACAAGTAGGTGTAACCGTTGAGTTTTATGGCGGCGAACTTAATGGAGTCAGTTATAGTGATCCTGCTACTGTGAAAAAATATGCTAGACGTGCTCAATTGGGTGAAATTTTTGAATTAGATCGCGCAACTTTGAAATCCGATGGTGTTTTTCGTAGCAGTCCAAGGGGTTGGTTTACTTTTGGGCATGCTTCGTTTGCTTTGCTCTTCTTCTTCGGACACATTTGGCATGGTGCTAGAACCTTGTTCAGAGATGTTTTTGCCGGCATTGACCCAGATTTGGATGCTCAAGTAGAGTTTGGAGCATTCCAAAAACTTGGGGATCCAACTACAAGAAGACAGGCAGTCTGATACAAGACCGCTTTGGCATTTTTCCCCTCTATTTTAGGGGGGGTTTTACATAGAGTACCGGAGTGAATTTGCTTTTTTTTTTTGCTCTTTCAAGATGATTCCCAAAAATAAAATGAAAAAAAAAAAAACGAACAAGTAGGAAAGCTATAATTGTAAGCCACGATCAAATTTATGGAAGCATTGGTTTATACATTCCTTTTAGTCTCGACTCTAGGGATCATTTTTTTCGCTATTTTTTTTCGAGAAACACCTAAAGTTCCAACTAAAAAGGTAAAATGATTTTTCATTATCTCAATTGAAGTAATGAGCCTCCCAATGCTGGGAGGCTCATTACTTCAACTAGTCCCCGTGTTCCTCGAATGGATCTCTTAGTTGTTGAGAAGGTTGCCCAAAAGCGGTATATAAGGCGTACCCGGTAAAACTTACAAGTAAACCAGATATAAAAATGGCGACTAGGGTTGCTGTTTCCATTATGATTATATAATTTCAAGACCCCAACGTATCTATCATAAGATCGTTTATTTACAACGGAATCGTATACAAAGTCAACAGATCTCAATGAATAGAATAGGATTTATGGCTACACAAACTGTTGAGAACAGTTCTAGATCGGGTCCAAGACGAACTACTGTAGGGAGTTTATTAAAACCATTGAATTCGGAATATGGTAAAGTAGCTCCCGGGTGGGGAACGACTCCATTGATGGGTGTCGCAATGGCTCTATTTGCGGTATTTCTATCTATTATTTTGGAGATTTATAATTCTTCCGTTTTATTGGATGGAATTTCAATGAATTAAATCTATAAGAATAACAAAGTCCTAGCTTTTTGAATAAAAAATAAATAAGTTAGAACTCAATTTAAGGGCTTATTCTATTTTGGTAGTTCGATCGTGGAATTTATTTCTTTCTGTATTTCCGGAATATGAGTGTGTGACTTGTTATAATTGATTCTATTGATAGTACAGAGGCTAGATCTGTCACCTTGATAAAGATGGTTCTACTTCGTCGGATATTTGTTCAAATATCTGGAACACGAACTAGATTAAGAAATAGTTGAACTATGATTCATACTGAATATTTGACCTCGTATCCGGCGGCAAAAAAAATGCAACCTGTTTGAAAAAAGAAAAATCTTTCTTTTTTTTTTAGTCATTTTATCTAATTCATGAAATACGTGATCAACCAAGATCAACCGAGGGTTCTTACTCAGAGAATCCTTGGGTTAGCTTAGGATTTTTTATTAAATCGTCGTGGTTCGAGTATGAATCTGAGGTTTTAATCAATTCATAGGGTCTTAACAAGAGAATTCCTATTAAATCACTAATAAAGAAAGGAAAAAGCCTTAATTAGAGACAAAAACAAATTAAATTTAAATAAAAAGAAATAGGTAAAGAGAAGATTCAAGAGGCCCGTAAGAATCAAAATAAAGACGGTTGAGCCAACTTGATATTTTGGTATTATCACCACAAAGAAGAGCTTTTATAATAGAGAAGATTGAATGGGAGATTAAGAAGTTTCAAACTTTCTATTCCATTTCTGACTATTCTTTTTTATTAGGTGTTTTTGCTTGAGCTGTACGAGATGAAAGTTTCATATACGGTTCTAAGGGGGGGATTTTCACCTATCTCAATAAAGTCTATGATTGGTTCGAAGAACGTCTTGAGATTCAGGCGATTGCGGATGATATAACTAGTAAATATGTTCCTCCCCATGTCAATATATTTTATTGTTTAGGGGGAATTACTCTTACTTGTTTTTTAGTACAAGTAGCTACGGGGTTTGCTATGACTTTTTACTATCGTCCGACCGTTACTGAAGCTTTTGCCTCTGTTCAATACATAATGACGGAAGCGAACTTTGGTTGGTTAATCCGATCAGTTCATCGATGGTCAGCAAGTATGATGGTCCTAATGATGATTCTACATGTTTTTCGTGTGTATCTCACTGGTGGATTTAAAAAACCCCGCGAATTGACTTGGGTTACAGGTGTGGTTCTGGGAGTATTGACCGCATCTTTTGGCGTAACTGGTTATTCCTTACCTCGGGACCAAATTGGTTATTGGGCGGTGAAAATTGTAACAGGTGTACCTGAGGCTATTCCTGTAATAGGATCGCCTTTAGTAGAATTATTGCGCGGAAGCGCTAGTGTGGGACAATCCACCTTAACTCGTTTTTATAGTTTACACACTTTTGTATTGCCACTTCTTACTGCTGTATTTATGTTAATGCACTTTCCAATGATACGCAAACAAGGTATTTCTGGTCCTTTATAAATATAAAGAAGATATAGAATAGATATTTGCAATCAAT